CAAAAAGACTATAGATGCAATAGAAGGAAGAGAAATCGACCCTTTCTTTTTTTTCACTTTTGATCCGTGAATTGTTAATGAACTTGCTTCATTCGTCGATTCTTTCTATTTGATCGAATCCTTCTTTGAAGCATGAGTTCTATAACAAGGTATGGAACCTATAGATCCATTCCCGATTTTTGTGTAATTCTTTCTTCTTTAAATCGACTAGAAGAAAGATCGAAATGGAATAAGAATCCGCCTCGGATGAAAGAAAAAAGAATAAGAAGCAAATCTTCCAGGTATACCAATTGGAGAAATTCGAACTAATTGGATCCTTATTCTTTTGTTTTGAATGTTCGAAAGGGCCACTTCAAGTGAGGAATATTCTTCGGATTTCAAGACAAAGGGATCCTGGGGTTGCCCAAGAACAATTATTTGGAAATGTTTCACTATCTGATGATTAGTAGAGATCCAATCCCCCCTTTTACCAAGGGGCAAAGCAAAAGTCTAAAAAGAAGGATCGATTGACAAACGAAATTGACTGGGCCCCTCCCTATCTAACATATCCCAGTCTTGGGAATCAAAAGATGAATGCTGGATGCCGAAATAATTGGATATACGAATCCATGTGACGAACCCATACTTATTAGTCCTTATTAGACCTTTGATTTTCTTAGTATACAAGAAAGAATTGAGTTGGACCTCATAGAAAAGACACTTTTTGCACACACAAAAAAAGTCGAGTATTCTTGTTGTTTTCTTCCATATATGCCCTACCACTTTTGTTCTATGCTATGGGGCGTGCGTCAACAGAAGGAGTAAATAGAATCTAACATATTTTGCTCGAAGAAACAAATAAACAATTTCAGTCACATTAAAAAAAAAAAAAAAAACAAAAGAGGGTCTTACCCAGCTCCTTACCTGATGCCGAGAAATCATTCAATTAATTCTTCATTTCAATTCAATTGGTACGCGCAAAAAATAGGCTAATTCAGCAGCCTTTTGTTCAATCTCTCCCGGGGTCAAACTCGCATCGGGACGAGGCAAAGGAATGGCTCCTTGGCCTCTGATTTCCATATAAAGGACACGACGAGAATAAAGACCCTCTTTCACCTCGATTCTGATTGACTGGATATCCCTCATAAAAAATCGAAGGAAGATGCGACGATTTTTTCCAGGAAATCCCCAACGAAAAATACATACTACTCCTTCTTTTCTATCGAATCGATCATAACCACTACCTATATTCCACAAAATTGTGCACCACAAATAGGAGCTAATGAATAGACCCGCGATCCCATAGAAAGACATCACAAGCCCTTGCGGAAAAAAAACGATTTGCTGATGGGGGAATCCAGATAGCAAATTCTTGCCAAGATAACTCGAAGTTCCAACTACTAAAAATCCTAGCGAACCTAAAAAAAGGATACAGGCCCAGCAAAAATTACTGATTTTTCTAGATCCCCTTAGAAGTTCTATCCATCCATGTTCTGATCGCCAGTTCATATTATACCAAATCCAGTTGTATTTGATTGCAATTCAGAGAAGAACCCCAATTTGATTTTCCTGCTCCCAAAATAACTCTTATCAACTAGCACTCCTTTCTTGATTGTGAACCATTAGGAATAATTGGTTAGATCGATTTCCATTCGATTTTGAATATTGATTGGTTTTGACTAGTTATATCCCTATATGCATTTACCCAGATATCATCTATCTCGATGCAGAAAACTTTTTTCATTTGTGTTCAGAGTCAGAAGAACTATCATATTCGACTAAAAAGATAACAGCATTATAGCCCCGTGTTGAAATAAACTAATGAGATTTGGTCTCATCATATCTAAATAATCCGATTTTTTTGGACATGAAGAAATAAAGAAGCCATTGCAATTGCCGGAAATACTAGGCCCGCTAAAGGCACAAAAATAGAGGGGAAGTTTAGATCTGTCATAGAATCGGTGCCTCGATTTAATATTTGTACCTCTTCTCTTAGAATTCTAAGCAAAGATATCTCATGATAAGTATATCTATTATAACTAATATTAAGTAGTTAATAAGTGGAAGGAATATAGAATTAGGGAGACCCCCACATCTTTCTACACGACTATGTATGATAATTCACTTTAATCCATTTTTCATTCTTCTCTTCTTTTCTCGTTCTTCCCTTAAGGGTTTGATTATTATTATGAATTCGCGACTCTAATTAATCTAATCGAAAACGAGGATTTGTATTTGTAGTAAAAAAGTGTATTTTCCAAAATTCCTTCTATTCCCTATTTGATTTCGTCTATATTGATTTTTGATTGAATTGATTTCATTTCGATATCTGGATTTCTATATTGCTTCATTATTTCAAATATTCTTTCTAAGAACGTATTTGAATAAGAATTTCATTAATTCTTTTCTGAATTTGTTTCTAGTTCTCTATTCTATGAAATGCATTTCTCTTTCTCTATTTTTGTCATTATTTTGATTAGTATCATTATTTCGATTAGTATTCTATATTTCTATCAGTACTCCATTTAGTATTCGATTATTTCATTTTATTAAAATCAAATATTAATAAATTAATAAAATGGGAAAATCGATTTCCTATTTATTTGAAAATGAAAAAGATATTGAAAAAAAAATCGATATAGTAAATCAAATGGATAAATAGATAAATAAAGGATTCGAAAATAATATGAAATTGAATCAATTTGAATAAAGAAAAATTTGACTAAATCAACTAGTTTCATAATATCCAAAATTCTTCTATGTATTAAGTATTAATTACTTATATTATCAATTATTAATTCTTAAACACATAATAAGGTCAAATGAAATTCTTTTTTTTGATTTATTTTGACTAATGAATCCTTTCTGTAATTCCTAGAAAAAGGAACTCTCGTTGATAGAGAGTTCCTAATTCCTAATCAGGAGAAGATATATTAGCAAGGAAAACGAGATTTTTTGATTAGAATGAATTCAATTCCATACTTGTTCGTTAGAAATCGCTAGAAACACTAGAAAGAATCGAATCCGGAATTTGCATTTTTGGAATTTGGATTCAAAGGAAGGAACCCGTGGAGCTGAAATAACTCACTCAGAACACCTTTTAAAAGATTACGTGGTACCATGAGGTCGAATAAACCCTTCTCGAATAAATACTCAGATTCTTGTGAACCCTCGGGTATTGTCGTCTTCAATATATCTTCAATTACTCTTTTCCCCGCAAATGCGATATAGGCATTAGGTTCCGCAATAATGACATCCCCCAACATACCAAAACTGGCAGTAACCCCACCGGTTGTAGGAGAAGTAAGGATGGATACATAGAAGAATTTTGGATTTAATCGATAATGATATAAAGCAGACGAGATTTTAGCCATTTGCATCAAGCTCAAACTTCCTTCTTGCATGCGCGCTCCCCCAGAAGCACACGCAATAATAAGAGGTAGAGATCCAATAGTAGCATACTCGATCAAACGGGCTATTTTCTCACCTACTACAGATCCCATACTACCTCCTATGAACTCAAAATCCATAACCCCAATTGCTATAGGAACACCATTTAGTTCACCTATACCTGTTTGAACAGCTTCAGTTAAACCCGTCTCTCTTTGATAAGAATCGAGACGATCCCTATAAGACTCATCTTCCTCGTCTTCGGAATCAAATTCATTTTCCTCTTTGGAAAAAAATTCCTGGGGATCAAAGTCTTCGTCTTCGTCTTCGGAAGACCATTCCATTTCGTCTTCGTCAATTTCGTCTTCGGAAGACCATTCAATTTCGTCTTCGTCAATTTCGTCTTCGGACGACCATTCCATTTCGTCTTCGTCAATTTCAATTTCGTCTTCGTCAATTTCGTCTTCGTCAATTTCAATTTCGTCTTCGTCAATTTCGTCTTCGTCAATTTCAATTTCGTCTTCGTCAATTTCGTCTTCGTCAATTTCGAAACCAAATTGCTCCAAGTCAAGAGGTCTTTTGAAAACCCATTTCATAGGGCTTTTGAAATCCAATTCACTAGGTCTTGGGAAATCCAATTCACTAGGTCTTGTGAAATCCAATTCTTCATCATCTTCATCAATAGGTCTTCTGAAATCCACTTCAAGAGGTGGTTTGGAATCCAATTTACGAGGTCTGAAATCCACTTCAAGAGGTGTTTTGAAATCAAATTCAATAGGGTCCGTAGAGACAATATCCTCATTTATGGGATACCAAGTGCCCGGATCAACCAAAAGTTCAATTCGATCTGAACTATTCATTTTCACATGAGATCCACAAGATTCACAAATATACATTTTTGACTTAAACAATTTTTTATAATTTAATTCATAACAAGTTTCGCATTGAACCCAAAACTGGCTATAGTCTATCTTTTTTCTATCAGGATCGTCAGAGCTTGCCCCTCCATTATGAGGATCATTCGAGCATGCTCCCCCCCCCCCATTAAAAGGATTCTCGTTAGCACTAGCTGTCATACTCGAATTTGGACTTTCATTACAAATCAAATTCGAGTCACTGGAATTGACAGTAACTTCGGAAATAGAACTATGTATATTGACTTCAAAACAAAGATAACTAGCAATCCAACTAATAATGGACTTCTTCCAACTCGATTTCTTATCATATATGGACTGATAATAGTAGTGATCCTTCCCTTTCGATCTACTATTGCTATTGAGATAATTGGAAATTGGAAAATTCGAAAAAGAACTTTCTGCTTCATTTAGAAAAGCATTATCAATCCGCAAAATCGGATTATCAATAGCAAAATAGATGGGATAACTATCGCCATTACTGTCTCTAACTAAAAAAAGGTCATCAGAGATCAAACCCGCAATACCCTTAATAACAAATAAATGCTCGATATGACTGGAAGGGCAACTCCCACTAGCATTCGAACTAGAAATGTTTTTATCTCTATGATTTCTAAGGAGGGCCCCATTTTCCCTAGTATGTCCAATAGGAGAACGACTATACATTGATTTATTTAGCCCACATCTACGCTCTAATTCCTCGTTCAAAGACATTGAACGGAACAACCATTCTTTCATAAATTCTTACTGCTCCTTACAAATACATACAAATACAATAAATGAGTAGTCATTGGATGAATAATTCTTTTACTAGTCGATTTCAGATGCTAAGCAAGCCCCCGAGAGGGCTTGGTTGATCCATGATTTCTGTTTCATCTTTCTTTTCCTTTTTGTTTCTTTCGAGAAAGATAGCGATCAATTCCGATTCTCTTTCTATTGATTCGTTTCCGATCGAGATGTATGGATCCAATTCGGATTATTAGGACTCTTAAAAAACGAATCCATAGTGCAATAAAGGATTATGCTTATAGGAATCCGGCATATTGCTTCAAGATTGCAATATGGATTTCTTTAATTGATAGAATTTGGTAATTGATAGAATGTGTTTAATTGATAGAATGTGTTTAATTGATAGAATGTGTTTAATTGATAGAATGTGGTTCTATATATTGATATATTTATGAATCGAATATTGATTCATAGAATAGAATATTGATTCATATAAGGAAAGGGGGGGGGCTTATCTTATAAATTCCCGTGGAAAAGAAAAAGATTTCTTTCTTCCTATGAACTAGGAAGAATTCAGTCTCATATAATCGAACAAAAGTCTTAGAACCGATTTTTTGTATCTAGCCATGGCTTGGGTTCTAGGTCAAGTTTGTGCATTCTGTGCATGTTTTTCTAGGTGTCAAGTTTGTCCATTCTGTGCATGTTTTTCTAGGTGTCAAGTTTGTCCATTCTGTGCATGTTTTTCTAGGTCAAGTTTGTCCATTCTGTACATGTTTATTGATATAGTTTCTTATTAGAAACCAAAGACTATATATCAATACTAATGAATGTTAAGAAAGATGGCTATTTGTTCATTCTATTTGGTTCGGCCCAATCTTGAAAAAGGGATTGGGCCAACTTTCTTGAATTTAATTAGACTTAGGAGAACAAACAGGAATTAGGAAGCAACCAATTGATCCGGCTTATCGACTTCTTCGAATTCGAATTTGATTTCCTTCCACACTTCACAAGCAGCGCCAAGCTCAGGGCTCCATTTGCCAGCTTCACGGATAATTGCAATACCCTGAGAAGCTAAATCACGCCCTTCATTCCGAGCTTTTACGCATGCTTCTAAAGCGACTCGATTAGCTACTGCACCGGGTGCATTTCCCCAAGGGTGTCCCAAAGTTCCTCCGCCGAACTGTAATACGGAATCATCCCCAAAGATCTCGGTCAAGGCAGGCATATGCCAAACATGAATCCCTCCTGAAGCCACGGGCAGAACACCAGGCATCGAGACCCAATCTTGAGTAAAAAAGATACCGCGGCTTCGGTCTTTTTCAATATAATCATCGCGTAGTAAATCAACAAAACCTAAAGTCAGCTGGCGATCACCTTCCAGTTTACCCACTACTGTCCCGGCGTGAATATGATCTCCGCCGGACATACGTAATGCTTTAGCTAGTACACGGAAATGCATACCATGATTCTTCTGTCTATCAATAACTGCATGCATTGCGCGGTGAATATGAAGAAGTAAACCGTTGTCCCGGCAATACGCAGCCAAGCTAGTATTTGCAGTGAATCCCCCCGTTAAGTAGTCATGCATTACGATAGGAACTCCCAATTCTCTGGCAAATACGGCCCTTTTGATCATTTCTTCACACGTACCTGCAGTAGCATTCAGGTAATGTCCTTTGATTTCCCCTGTTTCGGCTTGCGCTTTATAAATGGCTTCCGCACAAAATAGGAAACGGTCTCTCCAACGCATAAATGGTTGTGAGTTCACGTTTTCATCATCTTTGGTAAAATCAAGTCCACCGCGAAGACATTCATAAACAGCTCTACCGTAGTTTTTTGCGGATAATCCCAATTTTGGTTTAATAGTACATCCCAATAGGGGACGGCCATATTTGTTCAATTTATCTCTTTCAACTTGGATACCGTGAGGCGGACCTTGGAAAGTTTTGGAATAAGCAGGAGGAATTCGCAAATCCTCCAAGCGTAGAGCTCGTAGAGCTTTAAACCCAAATACATTACCTACAATGGAAGTAAACATGTTGGTAACAGAACCTTCTTCAAAAAGGTCTAAGGGATAAGCTACATAACAAAAATATTGATTTTCTTCTCCAATAACAGGTTCGATGTGGTAGCATCGTCCTTTGTAACGATCAAGACTAGTAAGTCCATCAGTCCAGACAGTTGTCCATGTACCAGTAGAAGATTCGGCAGCTACTGCGGCCCCTGCTTCTTCAGGTGGAACTCCGGGTTGCGGGGTTACTCGGAATGCTGCCAAGATATCAGTATCTTTGGTTTGATATTCAGGAGTATAATAGGTCAATTTGTAATCTTTAACACCTGCTTTGAATCCAACACCTGTTTTAGTCTCTGTTTGTGGTGACATAAGTCCCTCCCCCCAACTCATGAATTTCGAATTCTCATAATGACAAGGTCTACTCGACATGAAATAGGCATGAATGAAACCTTTGAAAAAAAGAATCTTTCAGAAACTTGTCAACTAAACTCATATTATCCACTAATGGAATTAGTCAGACCATGTATTTGATTGGTCAAATACATCATTATTGTATACTCTTTGATATGTATGGCGCAACCTAATACGGATTTTTGATAATTTCTTAAATCAAACCCCCCTCTGAAACCAAACCTTCTTCTTATTTGAATCTAAATATAGACTAAGAAAAAATCGAATAGACTAAGAAAAATTCCCTCTTGACAGTTATCTATGTTGTAGATGTAAATCCTAGATGGGAAAAGAAAGAGAATTCATCCAAGGTAGAAAGCACGAATGGACTCCAATTTCGATCCAAAAAAAATCAAAAACAAGGGCCCATGAGAATAATGAATGAATCATAAATCGAGTTTAGGTTCGAATTCCAGAAATCGAAATAATGGAATTCGAATATATATTCTATGGATCAAATTCTATATAATGAGAGATAAATAAGATCTATTGCCTCATTCATTATTCTTCTATTTGTTTTTGAGAAGGATATTTGAAAAAGGAGTTGGTTGAACTTGAAAAATGACTCATTGAATGAGTAAAGGGTTGAATTGGATTCGATTGGAGGATACTGACTAAATCAAGTGCTAACTTCCTTATTGATTCCATTCCTTATGGAATTAATCGCTCAACTTGCTATCGGACATTTTCGATTCGGAAATATTCCCAATCAATTTTGACATATTTCACTTTATTAGAATTATGAGAATCAATCCTAAGAGTTCTGGCCCTGAGGTTTCCACACGTGAAGAAAAAAAGCTAGGACGGATCGCTCAAATTATTGGCCCAGTACTGGATGTTGCTTTTTCTCCGGGAAAGCTGCCTAATATTTATAACGCTTTGATAGTTAAGGGTCGAGATACTGCCGGTCAGCAAATTAATGTGACTTGCGAGGTACAGCAATTATTAGGAAATAATCGAGTTAGAGCTGTAGCTATGAGTGCTACGGATGGTCTGAGGAGAGGAATGGAAGTGATTGATACAGGAGCTCCTCTAAGTGTTCCAGTTGGTGGGTCTACTCTCGGACGAATTTTCAACGTTCTTGGGGAGCCCGTTGACAATTTAGGTCCTGTAGATACTAGCACAACATCCCCTATTCATCGATCTGCGCCCGCTTTTATCCAGTTAGATACAAAATTCTCAATCTTTGAAACAGGGATTAAAGTAGTGGATCTTTTAGCTCCTTATCGCCGTGGAGGAAAAATTGGACTCTTTGGGGGAGCTGGAGTGGGTAAAACAGTACTCATCATGGAATTAATCAACAACATTGCTAAAGCTCATGGGGGTGTATCCGTATTTGGTGGGGTAGGCGAACGGACTCGTGAAGGAAATGACCTTTACACGGAAATGAAAGAATCCGGAGTCATTAATGAAGCAAATATTGCAGAATCGAAAGTAGCTCTAGTCTACGGTCAGATGAATGAGCCGCCGGGAGCTCGTATGAGAGTTGGTTTGACTGCCCTAACCATGGCAGAGTATTTCCGCGATGTTAATCAGCAAAACGTACTTCTATTCATCGACAATATCTTCCGATTTGTTCAAGCAGGATCTGAGGTATCCGCCTTATTAGGTAGAATGCCTTCCGCTGTGGGTTATCAACCTACCCTTAGTACAGAAATGGGGTCCTTGCAAGAAAGAATTACTTCTACCAAAGAAGGGTCTATAACCTCCATTCAAGCAGTTTATGTACCTGCAGACGATTTAACCGACCCTGCTCCTGCGACCACATTTGCCCATTTAGATGCTACTACCGTACTATCAAGAGGATTAGCTGCCAAAGGGATCTATCCAGCGGTGGACCCTTTAGATTCAACATCCACTATGCTCCAACCTCGTATCGTTGGCGAGGAACATTATGAAACTGCACAAAGAGTTAAACAAACTTCACAGCGTTACAAGGAACTTCAAGACATTATAGCTATCCTTGGGTTAGACGAATTATCCGAGGAGGATCGTTTAACCGTGGCAAGAGCACGAAAAATTGAACGTTTCTTATCACAACCCTTTTTCGTAGCAGAAGTATTTACGGGGTCTGGAGGAAAATATGTTGGTCTCGCAGAAACAATTAGGGGGTTTCAGCTTATCCTTTCCGGAGAATTAGACAGTCTTCCCGAGCAGGCCTTTTATTTGGTGGGGAACATCGATGAAGCAACCGCGAAAGCTATTAATTTAGAAGAGGAGAGCAAATTGACGAAATGACCTTAAATCTTTGTGTACTGACTCCTAATCGAATTATTTGGAATTCCGAAGTCAAAGAAATTCTTTTACCTACTAATAGTGGCCAAATTGGTATATTACCAAACCATGCTCCCATTGCTACAGCTCTAGATATAGGTCTTTTGAGAATACGCCTCAATAACCAATGGTTAACGGTGGCTCTTATGGGTGGTTTCGCTAGAATAGGTAATAACGAGATCACCATTTTAGGAAATGACGCGGAGATTTGTACTGCCATTGATCCAGAAGAAGCTCGGCAAGCTCTTGAAATAGCCGAAGCTAACTTGAGTAAAGCGGAAGGTAAGAGACAAACAATTGAGGCGAATCTAGCTCTCAGACGAGCTAGGACGCGAGTAGAGGCTATCAATGCCATTTCCTACTAGTCAATCAAAAAGTTCTTTTGATTTCGACACTCTTTTTGAATTCCGCTAATTGAATCCAATTCCGTCGAATCTCATACAAGGAAAAAAAGAGGGTGCACAAAAAAACTTATTAGATACCGCGGATTCCGGTATCTAATAAGTTATACCTACTATTGGATTTGAACCAATGACTCCCGCCGTATGAAAGCAATACTCTAACCACTGAGTTAAGTAGGTCATTTACCACTACAAATCAAAAAAGAGACCCATCGCTTCGTGAATTCTAGATAGAATATTACTTCTAGGCAATACTAAACGAATCCTTAATAAGAAAGAGATTCGAGAGTGATTCTGTGAATCATAAAATCTTCGTTTTGGCCAGAAATCGATATCCATCTTGACAAGAATTGATATCTATCTTAAGATAGATTAAGATAGATTAAGATATCTATGAGAGGGGGGCTATAGCTCAACGGTGGAGCGACTCGCTTACACCGAGGAGGCCTACGGTTCGAATCCGTATAGCCCCATAGATTGGATTTCCATTCGATATTCGATTTGGATCGTTTTCATTTGTTTATGACAGGTGGTTCATTTAGTTGGTGTGGAGAAATCAAAATCTTACTACGGACTTGTATCCATTCCTAGATACATCGAAATCAAATCCAACTTCCAGATCCAAATCCAATGAAATTCCTATTTCTCAAATTCATTAGTATTTAGCAAATCTCAGACAAAGAAATTCGTTCCTTTTGACTCATCCTCGTGAGTGAATTCCATACAACTTTTTCCGTCCCCCCTCAAAGAAATGTTGATTCACTTTTACATAGACCCAATCCCACTCCTTTTTTTAGAAGTGCAAATTCTCATCGGCTAAAAATGCCTGTTTAATTCCATACCTTTTTTGATTTTTTGAAATACCCTAAGAAATTTCCTTTTGGTAGAAGAAAAACGCGAATTCATTCTAATGCGTTGGTATCCTAATAGTAAGTGGATCCACATTTGTACCTTCTTTCATTTCTATGAGTTGAACCCCCTTTGGTATTTGATTTGGTCTAGTCCCTCCCATCTTTGGATAAGATGGGATTCTTTTCTAATACTACTATTCGTATCCGTTTCTTTTCTATCTTTCTATTCCTAAATAGGAAAATCCTATTTCTTTTGATTTTCTGTGGATCATTTCGGATTTAGTTAATTCTATCACCGGTATTGTTATATGTGTCTGTATCTGGGCTTGTTCCAAAACACTTTTTTCTTGCTTGTAGTCAAACTTAACCCATCGGTTGGTCTTACTAAGTTAAGTATTATCGCAAGACCAAAGAAGTCTTTTTTTGATGCATTCCAAATTGCAATCTTTAGTGCTTGGCTGGGGGTTGGTTCAAAATGACTCCTTTATTCCAACTCGATTTTCTCGAATTCAATAACTTGTTTTTGATTCTTTTTGAAAAGACTCGCCAAGGTCGGTATAGTATAATAAATACCATAGTCTAGTAGAAGTCTTTTTCTTTTTAGTATGGAAACTCGAAATTTCCTATTAAGTTAAGGGTTTCTCGCAATTTAAGGAATCAAATCAATTAAGAAAAATCCAAATTCAGGAATCAAATCAAACTCGAGGACAAAACAAAGAGGGATAATCTAATGATTTCATGCATTCGATTCTCTTTCCATATCCGTTTAATAGAAAGACTAAGACTCTACCGAGATTTTAATGAAAGAATCATTTCATTTAGTTATTTTGCTTTTCGAAATTGATTCTGGTTTTTGTATCGATTTCCTTATTTGATTTTCATTTCGCAATTGAAAAATCGAAGAAAATCGATAGAAAAAATCGAATCGACAATTCGAATTGGAATTGACCCATTTAGTACACATTAAGAGGAGTGAATCTATGTTTCTGCTTCACGAATATGAGATTTTCTGGGCATTTCTAATAATATCAAGTCTGATTCCTATCCTGGCATTTGTAATTTCCGGAATTTTAGGTCCGATTAGTGAAGGAACAGAGAAGTTCTCGAGTTATGAATCGGGGATAGAACCCATAGGAGATGCTTGGGTACAATTTCGAATTCGCTATTACATGTTTGCTCTAGTTTTTGTTGTTTTTGATGTTGAAACGGTCTTTCTTTATCCATGGGCCATGAGTTTTGATGTATTGGGTGTATCCGTATTTCTAGAAGCTTTCATTTTTGTGCTTATCCTAGTTGTTGGTTCAGTTTATGCATGGCGAAAAGGGGCATTAGAATGGTATTAGTCTCGGAATATTCAGACAAGAAAAAGAGAGAAAAAAAGAAGATTGAGACAGTTATTAATTTGATTGAGTTTCCATTAGTTAATCAAACAATCCCCCATTCCGTTATTTCAACTACATTGAATGATCTTTCGAATTGGTCGAGACTCTCCAGTTTATGGCCCCTTCTATACGGTACCAGTTGTTGTTTCATTGAATTTGCTTCATTAATAGGCTCACGATTCGACTTTGATCGTTATGGATTGGTACCAAGATCAAGTCCTAGGCAAGCAGACCTTATTTTAACAGCCGGCACAGTAACAATGAAAATGGCCCCTTCCTTAGTAAGATTATATGAGCAAATGCCTGAACCAAAATATGTCATTGCTATGGGTGCTTGTACTATAACCGGGGGGATGTTCAGTACCGATTCTTATAGTACTGTTCGGGGAGTTGATAAACTCATTCCTGTCGATGTCTATTTGCCGGGTTGCCCACCTAAACCAGAAGCGATTCTAGATGCTATAATGAAACTTCGTAAAAAGATATCTCGAGAAATCCCTGAAGATCCAATAGGATCTCAAGAGGAAAATCGGTGTTTTACTACAAATCACAAGTTTCACGTTCGACCCAGTATGAATACTGGAAATTACAATCCAAAATTGCTCTATCAATCACCATCGACTTCAGAGATATCTTATGAAAGATCTTGTCAATCCAAAAAAAATGCTTTCCCACGAAGTGGTGAATTAGGCAGATAGTTCTTGTTTGTGCAGAATAGAAGAAGGTCCTTTTTGAGAAATTGGATTGGAAATAGGAAAGACTCATATATGAAATACTCATACAAATCCATCGAAAGTGGGGGGAGATCCAGAGGATGCAGGGTCGTTTATCCGCCTGGCTAGTTAAGCATGAGCTAGTTCATAGATCCTTGGGTTTTGATTACCAAGGAATCGAAACTTTACAAATCAAACCTGAAGATTGGGACTCAATTGCTCTCATTTTATATCTATATGGTTACAATTATTTACGATCTCAGTGTGCTTATGATGTATCACCTGGTGGATTTTTAGCTAGTGTCTATCATCTTACCAGAATACAGTATGGTGTGGATCAACCGGAAGAGGTATGTATAAAAGTATTTACTCCAAGAACGAATCCTAGAATTCCTTCCGCTTTTTGGGTTTGGAGAAGTGCCGATTTTCAAGAACGGGAATCCTATGATATGTTGGGAATTTCTTATACGAATCATCCGCGCCTTAAACGTATCCTGATGCCCGAAAGTTGGATCGGTTGGCCTTTACGTAAGGACTATATTACCCCCGATTTCTATGAAATACAAGATGCCTATTGACAAGATGCTTATTGAATGATAAGAAAGGAATCTTTCTTTATAGAAATAGGAATATGATACCACTCGGAAGATTCTAAGATATCCATTTCCGATCGGCTAAGACAATCGAATGAATCAAGGGGGCCCTGCTAATTTTATACCGCGCATATCCATATAGATTCCGTAAAGTAACATAAACAAAATCGAATAGAAAAGAAAATACGAAATTCAGCAAAGGGATGAAATTGGATTTGGACTCGATCGGAAATGGATTCCATTTCGATTCTTTAACTCCTCTAGACTCAATTTGGGGATTTTTAGCCAACGAATTTCGCATAGATTACGAAGAATTCCCATTTCAAATAAAAGAAGGCAAAATAGAAACAAATCAAAAAAGAAAATCGGGGCTAACCTGATTTTTTTACCACAACTAGAACTAGATTTACCATAAATAGAACTAGAGTTCTAGTTAGTTAACTATATCATATCTAGTTACATATGCTTATCCACTCCACCAAAATAGAGGTCGAAAGGTATATAATAAAGGTATATAATCTATATATAGATAATCCATATATCGATTTCTATAGCTAGATGAAGAAGTCTGTAGCATGCTCTAGATTATTAAAAAAGAAATCGGTATCCTGACCCTTTTTTATCGATTTCTTTCTATCAATATCCATACATGCATCGCGTGTCAGGAACCAGATTTGAACTGGTGACACGAGGATTTTCAGTCCTCTGCTCTACCAACTGAGCTATCCCGACTACGTTTCGCACATTATCCCACTATAGTGGAGGGCCCATGCTTATGTCAATTAAAGGGACTAAAAAAGTAGTCAAGTTTGATTTAGTCCCCGAAATTGGTTCGATCTGAAAAACAAAAAAGAAGAAGATTTTGTGGAAAAAGAATGGACTAGGAATGAGTCGAGAATGGGCAGTCTTTGTTCATATAATAGAAATCGAAGTCGATTTCTATGTGTATTAGAACCACAGCTTGGGCTGGGAAATATACAAGTCTTGCTCTTCGGACCTTTTTGGGAAAGAGTAGAGTCAATAAGAAATCCATTGCGCCGACGGAAAAAATCGAAACAAATCAAAAAAGGTTTCTTTTCATTGGGGATAGAGGGACTTGAACCCTCACGATTTCGAAAATCGACGGATTTTCCTCTTACTAGAAATTTCATTGCTGTCGGTATTGACATGTAGAACGGCACTCTCTCTTTATTCTCGTCTGCTTAATCGTTTTTTTTCATCTTCCTTCAAATGAGAAATTCGACTCCGTAGTGAATGATTTTCTCATTGAATATCCGATTCTTCCTTCAATTTGCTTGAATTGGGATGGATTCGCAATCATCAATTTTTCATTGAATTTTCAATTTCGATTCTCGAAAGTCGAAATTAACAATGAAAATCGTGATTATGATTAATCATTTGATATATCAGTATGTATACCTACCTATTCGATTACCTATATAAGGTAATACCTTCCGTTCTGTAATTTGGTTTATATAGAAGGATTCCTGCTACCAACGTAATCCAACCAACTCCATTCGTTAGAACAGCTTCCATTGAGTCTCTGCACCTATCCTCTTTTGATTCTTTTTAGATTCTTTTTATTAGATTCTTTCTATATTATTAGATTCTTTCGATATATCTATCCATATATCTATATAGAAGAATAAGAGAAGAAGAAATCGAAAATCTTTTTTTTTTCGAAATGATTTTTCGAAATGAAATGTAGAATTTCTCTAAATATCGAATTTTGCTAATAAATAGAAAACCCGTGTTTTCCAAAAAGAAGGATTTGGCTCAGGATTGCCCATCTCTAATTCCAGGGTTTCTCTGAATTTGGAAGTTTTCACTTAGTAGGTTTCCATACTAAGGCTCAATACAATTAAGTCCGTAGCGTCTACCAATTTCGCCATATCCCCCCTTTTTTGATTTGAGACCGGGATTTCATTCTGTTGTGATTCTACCCACCAGTTCTTTCTATTTATCTGAAATCCTAACCGAAAACCGTTGAATTATTGAATTAATTCAATACTTATGCCTTATTTCTTTCTATGGTATATACATGTATACTATATACTCTAGTAGATAGTACTATCTACTAGAGTACCATTAGTACCATTTTTCTCCCCCCCCCTCCCTTTTTATCTTATTTCTTTTGAATAACCCATTTTTTTCTTGTTTTTTTCCAATCCAAAATGATTCTATCATCGATGGATCCACAATTCCATATGGATAGATATATTCCACATGCAATGCATAGATCCTTTCCTTTTTCATTTTTCTAACTCCGTTTGTAATACTGAAACGATCAATACTAATTGTTTCTTTTTCGCGCTATTTGTTCACTTGACTTCCTGAAAATCAAAAAATCAGAGGAATGTCGCCTTATCACCCGAATTCCATTCCATCTTGATTTTGATCCTTTCTTAGAAAATAAATAAGAAATCGAATCCAAAATGGAAATAGTCAAATCCTTTCCATTTATTTAAATAGAAATCGAATATGATATAACTAAATTGATATTGCATATTGATATTAATGATCGAATATATCATTCGATCATATATCGATTAGAATATACTAATGTATAATAGGAGTCTATAGTAAGAAAAAAAACAGAAAATGCTCAATGGATCCTATCAAATTCTGCATTTTTCATCCAGAATTCTTTTTCTATACAATATCTATTCTTTCATCCGAAAATTCGATTCAAATGCAAAATTCTATCATGTATATCTATATACATAATATCGAATGATAGAATGAAGGAGTGAATAATTTCAATTAAGAATTTCCAAATTCCAAAAAACAAAAACAATAGCAAAATCTTGAATAATTTGCAATGGATTCGAATGTCCAATAGATTCAAATCCATCTATTCAATAAATATGGAATTCGATTGAATTCGATTCAATAAATAGATTCGATCTATTTATTGAAAGATATATTTATTGGAAGAATAGAGAAAAAGAATCTAGAAATAGAATAAAGAGATATATCGAATATAGGAATAGTGAAAAAATAACTAATGAATATCTATATAATATGTATATACTATCAAATTGGTAATAACAATACCGAATTCCTAATAATAGGAAATTAATAACCAACAATTAGTAACTAAGGAATAATTAATAGCTAAGTAAGAGCCCTGTGGTTTATTAAGTTCCGATGCACCATTTCCTTTTCTTTTCTGTGAGCCAGCTTAGCTCAGGGGTTAGAGCATCGTATTTGTAATGCGATGGTCATCGGTTCGATTCCGATAGCTGGCTTATTTCTCTATTTGTTTTTTTGTTCAACTTTTTCCATAATTTCTGAAAATATTGAAAGGGCTCCTCTCTCTTCGTCCCCTTACAACTAGGAAAAAAAGAAGGGATTTGAGAAAAAAGGGGATCTCTAAAAAATCGGATTCCAAAATCGGATCCCCATAGAACAAATCATAAATGTAGTCTTAACTTACTATCCTATATATATTGAACTTCGTATGCTATATTCGATTCTATCATATGCTATATTCGATTCTATCATATGCTATATTCGATTCTATCATATATATATATAGAAATAGATATATATAGAATGATAGAATTCTTTGAATTCGACTTTGGGGTACTTTCGTGGATTTCGCTTTGCCTTACTTTCTTTTGATTGAGTTCAGTCTTAATTTATGGATTTCCTATTGAAATGGAAATTGCAATAAAAAATCAACAAGGAGTCTTTATGTCTCGTTACCGAGGACCTCGTTTCAAAAAAATACGCCGTCTGGGGGCTTTACCAGGACTAACTAGTAAAACGGAAATTGATTCGAAAAACCAATCCCGCTCTGGGAAAAGATCACAATATTGTATTCGTCTAGAAGAAAAACAGAAATTGCGTTTTCATTATGGTTTGACGGAGCGACAATTACTTAGATACGTGCATATCGCTGGGAAAACAAAGGGGTCAACAGGGCAGGTTTTACTACAACTACTCGAGATGCGTTTGGATAATATTCTTTTTCGATTGGGTATGGCTTCCACCATTCCTGGAGCCAGGCAATTAGTTAACCATAGACATATTTTAGTTAATGGTCGTATAGTAGATATACCAAGTTATCGTTGCAAACCGCGAGATATTATTACTACCAAAGAGAAACAAGGATCAAAAACTCTGGTTCAAAATTCGATTGCTTCATCTTCCCACAAGAAATTGCCATATCATTTGACTCTTGACTCATCCCAATATAAAGGATTAGTAAAGGGAATAATAGATAGTCAATGGGTCGGTTTGGAAATTAACGAGTTCTTAGTCGTAGAATATTATTCCCGTCAGACTCGAACCCGATGAAAGAAAAAAAAGAATTGGTTTGTCCTTTTTTCATAGATCTAAGGGCCTGAATTCCTAATTCTTGACGTATTCCATATTCAAAATGAATCGATCGGTAATAAGATTTGCAGCCTCTCCGATAGGGGTCTTTTAAGTACTACAGAATTAGGAATAGATAATCGAATCAAAAGGCCTTACTGTTGGAATAAGAATAATCGTATCTGTTATTTGATTTTCGACCTTCTAGTTCGTAAGGTTGACAAATTAGATGAAGATATGGAAAGGGAAAGAGAGGGATTCGAACCCTCGGTAAACAAAAGCCTACATAGCAGTTCCAATGCTACACCTTCAACCACTCAGCCATCTTTCCGACATAATCTTATTATTGACCAGAAACCGAATGAATAGCGAGTCATTCGTATTATTGCAGTAAGGTGGAGCCGATTCATATCTAATCAAAATCAAAAAAATCCGAAAAAACGGATTCCTTTTCATTTTCGGCTCGAGGATTCAAAAAACCATTTTTGTAACAAAAAAAGGATATTCATGTTTGTCAAGACAGGGGACGATCCTGTATTATTCTGCCATTTATACCGGGAAAAGCCAAGGGCTTGGACGAAATCAACTGAGGAAATCCATAGACTCTGATTTGATTTATTTCGACTATTCTTCTTTTATTTCGACTTATTCTTTTATTTCGACTATTCTTCTATATAGGAAGGGAGTCTGTCTTTCCAATTTCCCATTTAGTAAGGTGAATTTCTCTCATGGGCTACCATATCTGGGGATCCATTCCAAATTCATGAATTGGGCTATCGATTTTGCTATTTCGATTTATGTACGCATTATGGAAATCAAATGGATCATTACTGTAATGGGGAATGATTCTTTTTTTTCTTCCTTCTCTTCTATTTGAATCAGAATTCAATCCAAATTCCTCGAATTCCATTATCCGAATGCGTAGGAAAATGGGGTCCTCGCTTTTTCGTTTAGACGAAATAGTAATACTTGACCTCATTGGTATACTACTTAAATTGAATTGGATTTGATCCAATTCAATCAAACTATTTCCTATCTCTCCCTCTTCAAGGAGGAAGAACGAACCATTTTTGCGAATTCGAATTAGTCTGTTTTTATGGTATTTCGTACTGTAGAATTTCTTTGTTTGTGAGATCATTTTCCCTCCGGGAAAATGAGAAGAATTCGAAAATGGGTTACTAATTATGCCTAGATCTCGGATAAATGGAAATTTGATTGATAAGACCTTTTCAATTGTAGCCAATATATTATTACAAATAATTCCGACAACTTCGGGAGATAAAGAGGCATTTACTTATTACAGAGATGGTGTGATTTGATTCTTTTTTTATTGTTTTTTTAGTGCTTACTTGAATCTTCTCTTATGAGAAAGAGAATCTAGAAAAGAAAGAAAAAATGATTGAAATAAAGCCACGCTTGTTGAAGGTGAAGTTTGGAGATAGAACAATTCCTTCTATCGTGTATCCTCGATTGATGCAGCCTCAGATGCTTCAATTGTCAATTTGAGTATTGAGCGAAAGGTTAGGCCTATAGGTTCTTGCGGGTCAATCCTCCTTACTCTACTAGTACCAATAGGCAGCATAGGGGAAAAAGCACTACACTCGGGAATCAACAACATGAAAACTTTGTTATAAATTACCCCCTTTCCTCATCTGGGGCTAACAAAAGTGGTTGGGACAAGAAAGATCCATCTCCTTCATACCTTGGATACCCGTATAGCCATCGAAGATCGTTGAAGTGACTAATTCCTGGAAATAAGGGGCGTTAAGGACAAAGAAATTGTTGGAGTTTCGATTATTTCGGAAAAAAACTCTTGCAGGAAGGCTGGCTAGAAATTTCTTGTAAAAATACTAGTCCCTGCCAGTTCATAATGAGAATATTGCAATTTGGACTTCCTGGATTATCGAGTACCATGCACAGAAGGGAGGAGCCGTATGAGATGAAAATCTCACGTACGGTTCTGGAGCGGAGATTCTTTGAACAGAAT